AACCTCGTAATCGTAAAAAAGTAGGTTTTTTAGTTATGGTCCTAGCAAAAGAAAAATTTGGATAGGATCCTATAGGATCTCCCCTTTTCAAAATCGGACGTGAAAGTTTACTTTCATCCGGCTCAAGTAGTTATAGGGGTTTCCACTTTCAAATTATATAAAACCTCAAAAAGATCTACTCCTTACTCAAGTTCCCAAATAAGATCAAGAAACATTTCATTCTTTTTTTTTTTATTTTTGTGGCTGTTTATTTAATTTGTAATTAGTGCATAAAATAAATGAAATGTGAAATTCTTGAGTAGTCTACCTCCCTTCGAATGATGAACCCCCTTACTTATTTAAACTTATTTAAAGTAATAAATAATGGACAGAAGTTCCTTAGAATTCATAAGGGATTTACTTGTCTATGTATCGTTACATTTAATCTTTTAGGTCTCTACTTAACCTCGACGGTTATGTCACGATGTCCTTAAAGCCTATATGCGATGGATTGACTCCTGAAACCATAACATATTTGGACATAAATATAAATTAATTCCTTTTGGTTTAGAAAGAAATTAAAATTTTAATTCCACATAAAGAATTACGTTTTTTTTCACGAGGTATAACTAAAAAAAAAGCTATTTCTTGCTGAATTGACCATAGACCCCTTCCCTTTTTTTTACTTGTGAGTATTGAACATACTCATAATCATAATTCTGAGTTTCATGTTACTTGTACCAAGATACATGTCAAATTTGGGGCATCCTAGTTCGATTGAATGGGGATGACAGTTTCTCGTTCTGCATTTGCAAAATCATAATTTTTATCAAATCACACATCGCAGTAGACTAGGCCTTCTAATTCTTTAAGAGGTTTATCTAAAAGATTCGCGATATAACTAGGAAGACGTTTTAAATACCACACGTGGGTTACTGGACATGCCAATTTGATGGAGCCCATTTGATATCTTCGTATCCGCGAATCAACAAATTCGACTCCACATTGTTCACAAAATTTCGGATCTTCTTTGGCATTTCTGATTACTCGATAATTTCCACAAGCACAAATCCCGCTTTTTATAGGCCCGAAAATTCTTTCACAAAATAATCCATCTTTTTCGGGTTTATTGGTTTTGTAATGAAAAGTGTAGGGTTTTGTCACCTCTCCAACTATTTCTCCATTAGGTAGAATTTTTTTGGACCAAGCACTTATTTGTTGAGGAGAAACTGATCCAATTTGGAGTTGTTGATGTTTATACTGATCGATCATACATAGAAGAAAAATTCTGATTCATTCCGATTAAACGTCCTTCCTATTAATCTGGAAGTTTTTCTCAGATACAAGGAAATGATTCAATTCCAGAGCCAAGGATCGTAGTTCTCGAACAAGCAATCGAAAAGATTCAGGAGCATCCTCGGGTTTAAGTATGGGGCCTCCAATAATCGTAGTACCAAGTACTTCTTGTCGAGCTCTAATATGATCGGATTTATAAGTAAGCATCTCTTGTAAAATATGAGCCACACCAAATCCCTCTAAGGCCCAAACTTCCATTTCTCCTACCCGCTGTCCTCCTTGTTTGGACCTTCCTCGAAGGGGTTGTTGTGTAACAAGTGCATAATGTCCACCGCAACGCCCGTGTATTTTATCCTCAACTTGATGAATTAATTTCAAGATATAAGGCTTTCCTATTATAACAGGTTGCTCAAAAGGATCCCCGGTTCTTCCATCAAAAATTATGCTTTTTCCCGGATACTCGGGTTCAAATACCCACGGATTCGCTGTTTGTTTACTAGCCTCATATAATTCAGAAAAGACTAGTTTTCTCGAAGCCTCTTGTTCATATCTCTCATCAAAGGGTGCTATTCGATAATGTCTAGCTAGCAATCCTCCCGCTAACCCCAGCGAACATTCAAAGATTTGTCCTACATTCATTCGTGAAGGTACTCCTAATGGGTTGAAGACCATATCAACAGGGCTTCCATCTTGCAAATAAGGCATATCTTGTCTATGAAAAATTTTTGAAACTATACCCTTATTTCCATGCCGTCCAGCTACTTTATCACCCACTTTTATTTCACGTTTTTGTGAAATATAGACACGAATCGTTTCTGGATTATAATTAGAACCCCTCCTTTTCTGGATCCATCTCACATCAATAACTCGCCCTATACCACCTATAGGTAGTTTTAGACAAGTTTCCTTTGAAATGGATAGCTGAATACCAAGTATGGCTCGTAATAATCTATCTTCCGGAGCATACGATGATTCTTTAGCCATCTGAGGGGTTAATTTACCTACTAAAATATCGCCCATCTCAACCCAAGACCCCAACATCACAATCCCGTTTTTGTCTAAATTTCGGAGTAAATGCGCTTCTAGATGCGGTATTTCGTTAGTGATTCTTTCAGGCCCGTGGCTTGTCACGTGAGTTCGAATTTCATATTTTCGTATGTGAAAAGAAGTATAAATATCTTCATATACTAAACGCTCATTAATGAGTATTGCATCTTCAGAATTG